TTAACGAATTGGTTCACTACAAAAACGAGACTTTATACGTTCAGGGACTTGAGAATGGAACAAAAAACAGGAAGACTCAACCGTCTTCCGAAAAGGGACGTAGCTATGTTGAAAAGACAATTATCTCGCTTGCAAGCATATCTGGACGGGATTCAATATATGACAGGGTTACCCGATATTGTAATTCTCGTTGCTCAGCACGAAGAATATACGGCCCTGCGAGAGTGTATCACTTTGGGAATTCCAACAATTTGTTTAATCGATACAAATTGTGACCCCGATCTTGCAGATCTTTCGATTCCAGCGAATGATGACGCTAAACCTTCAATCCACTTAATTCTTAACAAATTAGTATTCGCAATTTGTGAGGGTCGTTCTAGCTATATAAGAAATCCTTGATTAATAATAAGATAAATAACTTACTTCGAAAATCCGATAGATTTATGGAATCGGTTATTATTTCTGAATTTCAAAAAAGAGATAAAAAGAACTGGGGATATTATGTGATTAGTTCGTATTCAAAATATTAGTTGGTATTTCTAATATCCAATTCAAGTAGGCAAAGAGATGGTTGAATCAAAATAATTTTGTTTCCAGTTCGATTTTTTTTCAGAGGGAGAGGGCAATATGAATGTGCTATCATGTTCCATCAACACACTAAAGGGGTTATACGATATATCCGGTGTGGAAGTAGGCCAACATTTCTATTGGCAAATAGGGGGTTTCCAAGTCCATGGCCAAGTACTTATTACTTCTTGGGTTGTAATTGCTATTTTATTAGGTTCAGCTACTATAGCTGTTCGGAACCCACAAACCATTCCGACTGGGGGTCAGAATTTCTTCGAATATGTTCTTGAATTCATTCGAGATATGAGTAAAACTCAAATTGGAGAAGAATATGGCCCTTGGGTTCCTTTTATTGGAACTATGTTTCTATTTATTTTTGTTTCTAATTGGTCAGGAGCTCTTTTACCTTGGAAAATCATACAATTACCTCATGGAGAGTTAGCCGCACCTACGAATGATATAAATACTACCGTTGCTTTGGCTTTACTCACGTCAGTGGCATATTTCTATGCGGGTCTTACCAAAAAGGGATTAAGTTATTTCGGGAAATATATTCAACCAACTCCAATCCTTTTACCCATTAACATCTTAGAAGATTTCACAAAGCCCTTATCACTTAGTTTTAGGCTTTTCGGGAATATCTTAGCAGATGAATTAGTAGTTGTTGTTCTTGTTTCTTTAGTACCTTCAGTGGTTCCTATCCCTGTCATGTTCCTTGGATTATTTACAAGTGGTATTCAAGCTCTTATTTTTGCAACTCTAGCCGCGGCTTATATAGGTGAATCTATGGAGGACCATCATTGAAATGGTCTTTTTTTTTAGCTTAATGCAAAGCAATGTAGGTGTGGTTAAGGAATAGAAATAGACAACGACGCTATATACGATATACGATAGAAAATCGAAAGTAATAGGAACAAAAAAAGGAAAGAGATCTAAAAGATCCTTTTCCTAAAATTCCCCTTTCATCCACTTACTATCATACCTTCCCTCATACATATTCACTTTAATATTGGTAAACATATATCTTATTCAAATCAAGATTGGAATAAGATATATGTTTACCATGTGTAATTAAATAAAAAACACGAGAAACTCTTCCACTTTCAGTTGAAAGTATTCAACAATTGACCAAAAGGAAATATTAAGAAATTGCATGAACTTAGATCAATCAAATAATGAAATTTCTATGCATATGTAATAATTCGCCCTAATGAATTTGCGCATTTAGATTGGATTCGGGTGGAAGAATGATAAAGAAAGTGGAAGGGAGAAAGGAATTTACAAAAAATGGGATTCCTTCCAAAAATGGATTAATTGTTGATTCGGAGAGGGAGGTCGAACTAGATGTATGTATTTGAATGTCTATAAGCCAACTCTTGTAGTTGTTTCGACATTTGATTCTCGAATCCGATTGAATCCAAGATGAATGCTTGGTTTACGCTAGGTAAGAAAGACATGTATATGTGATATTAGATATTGACTAGTTATATATGAACTAAAGATATATTTCATTTTCTCCACTACTGTATGTATGTTGTATGTATGTGGATTCCAATAGAAGTCCTTCCATCTCGTTGTGACTGTGAATTGACTGAATAAGGGAATGAAATCAAGAAAAAGATGGAAGAATTGAAATAACAGTTTGGAACCAAGAAATGGAAGGACGAAAGTCCTGTGGATTCACAAAGATTCTGTGGATAGAAAGGAAAAAAGAGATATCGAAGTAGTTCTGATGATTCAATAATATTATTACCTCAATATTACCTTAACTCGAAGTTTTTAGTTATTTCGACTGGATGAATCCATCCTACCGATGGAATAATTCAGTCATAATTCCTTGGTTTATTGTATTGTATCATTAACCATTTCTTTTTTTTGGTACGAGGAACTTATCATGAATCCACTGATTTCTGCCGCTTCTGTTATTGCTGCT